GCGGGTGTATAGTTCACAGAACTATACCTACACCCCCATATAGCCAAGTATATTATTAATATACCCCATATATTATATATATAGGGGGGTGTATAGTTCACAGAACTATACCTACACCCCCATATAGCCAAGTATATTATTAATATACCCCATATATTGTATTATATATATAGGGGGGGTGTATAGTTCACAGAACTATACCTACACCCCCCCTATATAGCCAAGTATATTATTAATATACCCCATATATTGTATTATATATATAGGGGGGTGTATAGTTCACAGAACTATACCTACACCCCCATATAGCCAAGTATATTATTAATATACCCCATATATTATATATATAGGGGGGTGTATAGTTCACAGAACTATACCTACACCCCCATATAGCCAAGTATATTATTAATATACCCCATATATTGTATTATATATATAGGGGGGGTGTATAGTTCACAGAACTATACCTACACCCCCCCTATATAGCCAAGTATATTATTAATATACCCCATATATTGTATTATATATATAGGGGGGTGTATAGTTCACAGAACTATACCTACACCCCCATATAGCCAAGTATATTATTAATATACCCCATATATTATATATATAGGGGGGTGTATAGTTCACAGAACTATACCTACACCCCCATATAGCCAAGTATATTATTAATATACCCCATATATTGTATTATATATATAGGGGGGGTGTATAGTTCACAGAACTATACCTACACCCCCCCTATATAGCCAAGTATATTATTAATATACCCCATATATTGTATTATATATATAGGGGGGTGTATAGTTCACAGAACTATACCTACACCCCCATATAGCCAAGTATATTATTAATATACCCCATATATTATATATATAGGGGGGTGTATAGTTCACAGAACTATACCTACACCCCCATATAGCCAAGTATATTATTAATATACCCCATATATTGTATTATATATATAGGGGGGGTGTATAGTTCACAGAACTATACCTACACCCCCCCTATATAGCCAAGTATATTATTAATATACCCCATATATTGTATTATATATATAGGGGGGTGTATAGTTCACAGAACTATACCTACACCCCCATATAGCCAAGTATATTATTAATATACCCCATATATTATATATATAGGGGGGTGTATAGTTCACAGAACTATACCTACACCCCCATATAGCCAAGTATATTATTAATATACCCCATATATTGTATTATATATATAGGGGGGGTGTATAGTTCACAGAACTATACCTACACCCCCCCTATATAGCCAAGTATATTATTAATATACCCCATATATTGTATTATATATATAGGGGGGTGTATAGTTCACAGAACTATACCTACACCCCCATATAGCCAAGTATATTATTAATATACCCCATATATTATATATATAGGGGGGTGTATAGTTCACAGAACTATACCTACACCCCCATATAGCCAAGTATATTATTAATATACCCCATATATTGTATTATATATATAGGGGGGGTGTATAGTTCACAGAACTATACCTACACCCCCCCTATATAGCCAAGTATATTATTAATATACCCCATATATTGTATTATATATATAGGGGGGTGTATAGTTCACAGAACTATACCTACACCCCCATATAGCCAAGTATATTATTAATATACCCCATATATTATATATATAGGGGGGTGTATAGTTCACAGAACTATACCTACACCCCCATATAGCCAAGTATATTATTAATATACCCCATATATTGTATTATATATATAGGGGGGGTGTATAGTTCACAGAACTATACCTACACCCCCCCTATATAGCCAAGTATATTATTAATATACCCCATATATTGTATTATATATATAGGGGGGTGTATAGTTCACAGAACTATACCTACACCCCCATATAGCCAAGTATATTATTAATATACCCCATATATTATATATATAGGGGGGTGTATAGTTCACAGAACTATACCTACACCCCCATATAGCCAAGTATATTATTAATATACCCCATATATTGTATTATATATATAGGGGGGGTGTATAGTTCACAGAACTATACCTACACCCCCCCTATATAGCCAAGTATATTATTAATATACCCCATATATTGTATTATATATATAGGGGGGTGTATAGTTCACAGAACTATACCTACACCCCCATATAGCCAAGTATATTATTAATATACCCCATATATTATATATATAGGGGGGTGTATAGTTCACAGAACTATACCTACACCCCCATATAGCCAAGTATATTATTAATATACCCCATATATTGTATTATATATATAGGGGGGGTGTATAGTTCACAGAACTATACCTACACCCCCCCTATATAGCCAAGTATATTATTAATATACCCCATATATTGTATTATATATATAGGGGGGTGTATAGTTCACAGAACTATACCTACACCCCCATATAGCCAAGTATATTATTAATATACCCCATATATTATATATATAGGGGGGTGTATAGTTCACAGAACTATACCTACACCCCCATATAGCCAAGTATATTATTAATATACCCCATATATTGTATTATATATATAGGGGGGGTGTATAGTTCACAGAACTATACCTACACCCCCCCTATATAGCCAAGTATATTATTAATATACCCCATATATTGTATTATATATATAGGGGGGTGTATAGTTCACAGAACTATACCTACACCCCCCTATATAGCCATGTATATTATTAATATACCCCATATATTATTATATATATATATAGGGGGGGGTGTATAGTTCACAGAACTATACCTACACCCCCCCTATATAGCCAAGTATATTATTAATATACCCCATATATTGTATTATATATATAGGGGGGTGTATAGTTCACAGAACTATACCTACACCCCCCTATATAGCCATGTATATTATTAATATACCCCATATATTATTATATATATATATAGGGGGGGGTGTATAGTTCACAGAACTATACCTACACCCCCCCTATATAGCCAAGTATATTATTAATATACCCCATATATTGTATTATATATATAGGGGGGTGTATAGTTCACAGAACTATACCTACACCCCCCTATATAGCCATGTATATTATTAATATACCCCATATATTATTATATATATATATAGGGGGGGGTGTATAGTTCACAGAACTATACCTACACCCCCCCTATATAGCCAAGTATATTATTAATATACCCCATATATTGTATTATATATATAGGGGGGTGTATAGTTCACAGAACTATACCTACACCCCCCTATATAGCCATGTATATTATTAATATACCCCATATATTATTATATATATATATAGGGGGGGGTGTATAGTTCACAGAACTATACCTACACCCCCCCTATATAGCCAAGTATATTATTAATATACCCCATATATTGTATTATATATATAGGGGGGTGTATAGTTCACAGAACTATACCTACACCCCCCTATATAGCCATGTATATTATTAATATACCCCATATATTATTATATATATATATAGGGGGGGGTGTATAGTTCACAGAACTATACCTACACCCCCCCTATATAGCCAAGTATATTATTAATATACCCCATATATTGTATTATATATATAGGGGGGTGTATAGTTCACAGAACTATACCTACACCCCCCTATATAGCCATGTATATTATTAATATACCCCATATATTATTATATATATATATAGGGGGGGGTGTATAGTTCACAGAACTATACCTACACCCCCCCTATATAGCCAAGTATATTATTAATATACCCCATATATTGTATTATATATATAGGGGGGTGTATAGTTCACAGAACTATACCTACACCCCCCTATATAGCCATGTATATTATTAATATACCCCATATATTATTATATATATATATAGGGGGGGGTGTATAGTTCACAGAACTATACCTACACCCCCCCTATATAGCCAAGTATATTATTAATATACCCCATATATTGTATTATATATATAGGGGGGTGTATAGTTCACAGAACTATACCTACACCCCCCTATATAGCCATGTATATTATTAATATACCCCATATATTATTATATATATATATAGGGGGGGGTGTATAGTTCACAGAACTATACCTACACCCCCCCTATATAGCCAAGTATATTATTAATATACCCCATATATTGTATTATATATATAGGGGGGTGTATAGTTCACAGAACTATACCTACACCCCCCTATATAGCCATGTATATTATTAATATACCCCATATATTATTATATATATATATAGGGGGGGGTGTATAGTTCACAGAACTATACCTACACCAGCCCCCAAAAAATAACCCCCGCTAAAAAAAGGGGAATAACCGTCAGTCGAATAGTAGATATCTTTCCAATCCCTAGCAAAATTTGTACTAAACCAACTTCTAATCGAAAATTAAATATCAGCCCCCCAAAATTATTGCCCATAGAAAACCTCTCTAGATAGCCAACTACGGAATCATCTTTATACCCAAACCTAGAAAAATAGCCTGACCCACAAAATCTGCTATATAAGTGATAGCCTAAAATAAACCCCAGTACATTAACGGATAGTATAAAGAACCTGTACAATGACCCCAACTCCCTAACTTCCTCTAAGCCCCCACATAGCAAGTAACCCAACCCCCTACAAACTATGGAAGTTGCTGACACAAAATAAAAGGTACTATTCAACCACTGAGATTTTACCCCTTTGGGGAAAGCAACCAAATAAACTAAACGTACCGAGTAACAGTACCTTAAAAAAACACCTAAAATAATTAATAGACTGCACAACGCAGATCCTGTAAACATTAGCAGGTTAATAAAAGTATGCTTCGTAAAAAAAACCCCCAAAAACGGCATCCCAGCTACCGATAAAGATAAAACCAAGATAGCAACAAACCCCGAGACTCTTTTATATGGAACAATCCTGAAGCAACTCTTTTTCTGTCTTCCAGTTGCCCTTGCCAATGAATCCCCTACCGCTATGAATAGTAAGCACTTTCTTAACCCATGGCAAACTAACTGAATTGCGCAAAGAAGGGGGCTACCTAGTAGGCAATAGATAATACACCACGAAACTTTTTTACAAGTTGAAAGAGCTACTATCTTCTTAATGTCTGAAAAAACTGCTGCACAGAATCCTCTAACTAGCACAGTAGTTAGACATCCTGTTAATAGCAAATTTGTTAAAACGCCATCTACTAAGATAGCCCCATAGCTAGTCACGAATCAAACGCCGGCAGCTACTAGCGTGGAGGAATGTACTAAACAACTTACCGGTGTAGGTGCCCGCATAGCCTCTAAAAGCCACCTGCAGAAAGGAAGAATAGCCCTCTTGGTAGCAATGACTAAGAGTGTGCTCAAGCACCCCAGCCATGCTGACATTACGCCCCTGTATCAAAAACAAATGACCAAAAAAAACCCGGCATCCCCCAATCGAGATACCACTATAGTTGTTTTGCCAGCATACCTCGTGTCAAATTTTCCATAGTATATAATCAAAAAAAACCTTACCACCCCAAGATATTCTCACCATAACAGGCTGGTTAACAAATCTTCTCTTAAAATCAATAAACACATTACCCCCAAGAAAATGACTATCATAAATTTCAGCCATTTTTTTACCCACCCAAAATAATGCAGGCTGAAAAGCAAAGAAACAAACCCGCAGAAAAATAGCATTCCTACATAAGAACAGTCAATACCGCTCATTCCTCTTTCCACTCCAAAAGAATTATTACCCAAGATTAATCAATCTATCCCCGCAAAAATAAAAAACCCGCACCAAGTCAATCTTAGTGCGGTTAAACAAACTAAGCTAAGCAATAAAGTTATCATAAGCTAGCAGAAGAATGCCCCTCAAAATACGTAGCCGAAATACGATCTCCTTAATTAAGGTTGCTAGCATATGGAGGAGGAGCTAATCCTATGCTTGGCTCTTAAAACCAACTCATTAAATCTGACACCTCCATAGCAAAACTTGTAAAATAACAATACTTTCGGATTTCAAGTCCAACGCGAACTAAGTCTTTTTTGCCTTAAGAAGATGATATAACATCGTAGATTGCTCCTAAAGCAAGCCCATAGACTCTCTGGCATTCTTAATTTCTAGCTAGTGTTAACTATCAAAAGATTTACAGTCTAACGTAATTTATCTTATACTAAGCTAGCTCTATCGAATAAATCTTTCCTTTCTTCTCCTAATTACTGAGACCAAAAAAAATCCTAGTACCAAAAAAAAACACAAAAACAAGTACAGAGGCCCTTCGAAGCCCCTACAAAATTTGAAAGAAAAATCTCTTACAAGTCACCCCTCTGTACCTAGTGCACCCACTAACTCAGACAGCAGATATAAAGAAAGAACATATTTTAACCCTCTTATGCCAAGCCTATGCGTCCTTTTTGGTTTGTGGATCCTAACAAACAATAGCAAAATATATACCCCCCCTATATACACGAGATACATCAAAAGAGAATACCACGCGAATCCAACTAATCAATACATCAGTAACATACCGCATAAAGAATTTAGAACTAACATTATACAATAGAATAAAACTTTCCTAGAAATAAGCAAAGAAATAATACTAGCTAGATAAAGTCAAACTATCAATCCAATCGCCTGAAAGTACCAAACACACTATACACCAGCATTTATTCAGGCTACTGGGTGAAATAAATCTCACTGACACTACGAAAAAGTGTCGTTCTTTGCTAAACTAACCCAACTTTAATCTTTTATTACCTCGACCACTATCGGCATATAAGAATGCCCAGTTCCACAAATCTCCCTACAATAACCTACAAAAGAACCAACCCGGTTTGGTGTAACTATTACTTGATTGATGCGTCCTGGTACTGCATCTACCTTAACACCTAGGTCCGGTACTGAAAAAGAATGAATGACGTCTGATGCAGTCACCAATAAACGAGTAGGAACTCCGAATGCTACTACAAGAGGATTATCCACTTTATTTACTAGAGAAGCCATAAAAGAATCATATTCTTCCCCCTCAAATTTATACCTTCAGTATCACTGACGCCCTATTACCTTAACACTTCGATCTACATCCGCCTCTATCTCATCTATCACGATACCAACATTGCAGTAACACAAAATATACACTCAAATTGTTGGAACTATGGTTCAAACTAACTCTAACTTAGCATTCTCAGACTTCACTTCTGACACCCCCTTTATAGCATACGCGTATAGCACCAGCATAAAAAACACACACGTGCAAATAAAAATGCATAATAAACTAGCATACCTCACAATATCAAAATACAAAACAGTTCTTTTCATAAAATGATCTGCAAATTTGCAACACATAAAATCATTACAATTTTAAATTTTTTTCATTTTTGTGTAAAATTAAAAATTTCCCAACTTTTTCATTCTAGCCTAAATTGATCCAAACCAAAAAATGTTAATAAAAATAAAAAAAAATTTTTTTTTTTTTCATTTTTTGTGTTTTTTTTTTTTTAGGCTAAAATGGCTAAAACGAATTTTTTAATTTTTTTTAAAAAAAAAATTTTTTTTTTTGCAAATTTTTAACCATCTTTAAACCCAAATTTGAGTTTTGCAAAAAAAAAACAAAAGACCCCCCCCTTATAGTTTTTTTTTTGATTTCTCGTTTTTCCGTAATAAACTATCTGAAAAAAAAATTTTTTTGCATGTTTTAAATTTGCCACAGAAATGACCAGTTGGAAAAAAAAATTTCATTTTTTTTTTCAAAAATTTTAAAAATTTTTAATAAAAAAATTTTTTTTTTTAGCTGTTTGGTATATTTCTTACTGAAACGCCCTTTTTGGGGGTTTTGGATACTTTTATACTAGTCTCGAATTTTTACAATTTCACAAATTTAAAAATTTTTTTTAACATTTAAAAATTTACTTAGCAATTTTTTATTTCTATAAATTTTATCAACCTGCACTCTATTATTATCTACTTTTTACATAAACATCAAATCTAACTTTTTAACAATACGCTAAAGCCCCTGGTTCCCCAAGGGCTACCTTGTTACGACTTACCTCAACTTAACCACCGAGGTTGACGGGCGGTGTGTACCCCAACTAAACCCGCTTCAAATAATCAAACTTTATTATTTTACTTACAAGTCCTAAACCCTAAGGGATACCCTCAATACTATCTAAGTGTAGGGAACAACCGCCTCACTATCAGTAGCACATTGACCTGGCTTAAATTAGCTATATTTACACCCGTTGTTAACTCTCATTACGGATATATAACCGGACGTACACCAACTAATTTAGTGAGGTTAATTACTAAGCGGATCATCTCTTACGGTGCACCCTCCCCTGTTAGGGTTAGTTGGCTGCCAAATTGTTTTAGTTTATACTAAGGCTAATTTATCTAGCCCATTAATCAGGCATCAAATCTGACTCATACTAAAAAGGCTATAAAAAATAACGACTTAAAAAATATTTTTAAATTCCAGAATTTAACCCCCGAATTGTAATATTAAGTCAACTTTAGTCCATACAAGAAACTGGGGGAAACAGAATAACCGCGGATGCTGGCACTGTGACTTATCCTCCCCTAAAAACCCTCCTAGTCTCGCGACATAAACGAAAATTCTAAGAACTCACCGCTAAAAATTAGGGGTATAAAATAGAACCTTCTTATAAACCAGCAATACCTAGCTATGCGGTTGGGGTCTTGTAATTTCTATTGCCACAACTAAACAAATGAGGGAGAGGAGTTTTTTATACTCTTTTATACTTTTGCAAAATATAACGCCACTAAGCACTCTCCCCAACATAAAAATTTCTTAATCCTTTCGTACTAAAGAAATAAAACTATAGATAGGAACCGACCTGGCTTACACCGGTCTCAACTCAACTCATGAAAAGATTTAAAGGCCGAACAGGCCTACCCATAAAAATGCTGCTTTCTAGGGTTACTCTAAGTCAACATCGAGGTGGCACCTAAGTAAATCAATGTGATCTCTCCTTACTTCTTACCCTGTTATCCCCGAGGTAACTTAACCATTATTCCACAAACAGGCTCAAATTAATTCTGAAACAAATCTCTCGCCCCAAGCAAATTTAACTTCAAGCTCTCGGGGTCTTTCCGTCTTATATTATAATGTGAGACTCTTTACTCACACGCCAAATTCTACCCACAGCCAAAAAATCAAGCTAAGCCCACACAAACCATTCAAACAATTCCCTATTTAAGGGACAAGTAATTATGCTACCTTAGCACAGTCAAAATACTGCGGCTGTTAAATTACACCGAGCAGGTTATACTGCAAATATCTGATTGCAGAAATGTTTTTAATAAACAGTCCGAGCTCCCTCAAAATATTAGTTGGCTAATTTTATACTAATTCTAGGATACTTCTAAGCGTATCGTTAAAATGCGATTAATTGTGCAAAGCAATAATACCTCTAATAAGTTTTAATACTTTAAAATATCGGATACCTCTAATCCCCTCCTAAGTTACTCTTCAGCCTGCTTATGATCACTTTTTTGACCTCTAAGCCAAAAAAGTTGCCATTATGACAAAATCGCTACTAGTTATAAAACAATCCGACTAATTTATCACCTCTTTCTTTCTTTTACGAGCCCTTTCACAGGGCTATAAAAAAAGAAAAATCATTGTTTTTCTAACTAAAGAATACTCTCCTGTAATCCCCAAATCATGATACAAAAGGTACCATCAATAAAATAAACACTGGCTTAAGCCGTCAGCAAGCAGATAAAACACCCTCTGTACTTTACAAAAGTACCGTTTTATAGTAAACTATACTAGCTCACTCAACCTCTTAACGTTCAACACTTCAAATAATCAAGCTCCTGCTATACAAAGCATGATAGCTGACAGGCACATGCATCCTATTTACGTTTGACCTATTATTACCCCAAAGGCCCACTACAACATGATTAGCCCGAAGAGACTCCCAAATTATGTACATAAACAAAAAAGCCCTAACAGCAGACATCAAACTCCCCACAGTGCATATGCTTCTAATAAAACTAAACCTGGCATCATAAACACACACTCGACGTGGTAAACCACACAAACCAAAATAATGCATTGGAAAAAAACACAAGTTAAATCCAACCATTGAGACAATACAGTGCACCTTTAAAAGGATCTCTTTCAAAGTTACTCCTGTGAGTACTGGTCACCACCACACCGTAGAAATAACCACCCTAGTGTAAGAGCCTAGTGAGAATACATAATGAAAATGTGCAACCACAAATCATGTGTCATGCAATAATCTGTCCATCACAGATGAGGAAAGTGTTATGCCCGTTACTCCTCCCATGGTAAATAGAATAATAAAGGCTAACACCCACCATGTAATGGGATCATTTCGACTTACTTTGGCCCTAGCCAGCATATAAAGCCAAGAAAAAACCTTAATACCCGTTGGTACTCCTATAATCATAGTTACCGAACTAAAAAACACCGTCCTCTTGACATCCATTCCTACTGTAAACATGTGATGGGCCCAAACAACGCAACCTAAACAAACAATAGAAAACATCGCAAAAACAAGCCCCAAGTAACCAAACGGCTCTTGATTGTTACTTAGGCTTAAACAAATATGCCTTACAATACCAAAACCAGGCAATATTAAAACATATACCTCAGGATGCCCAAAAAACCAAAACATATGTTGAAACAACACTGGATCACCTCCCCCCATCGGATCAAAAAAAGCAGACCCAAAATTTCGATCAAACAAAAGCATCGTGATTCCAGCCGCTAGCACCGGTAGAGAAAGAAGCAACAGGATAGACGTAAACATGTAAGATCATACTATTACAGAAACACGCTCATTTTTTTCCCTATAAAAGACAGCTGACTGAATCGTACTAATAAAATTAATTGAACTCAAAATTCTAGAAATTCCCGCCAAATGTAACGAAAACATCAAAAAATCCGTTCCATTCCCACCACTAAAAACAGCACTTGATAAAGGAGGATAAAACGTCCAACCCAACCCCGTATTTCCTGCTAAAATTCTAACAATTAAACTAACTCCCGAGGGTAACAGTAATCAAGCCCTTAATGCTTTCAGACGTGGTAAACACAAATCAGGCAGTGAGAGGAGCAGGGGTAGCAAAAAGTTGCCAAACCCCCCTATCATAACAGGCATCAAAAAGAAAAAAATCATTATGATTCCGTGTGTAGTAATGACGTTGTTGTAAACATCAGTAGTCATTATGTTACAGTATGAATCCAACATTTGCACGCGTATAAGCATGCTAAGACCTAAACCTACAAACCCAAACCACGCACCAATAACTCTATAAATTAACCCTATACGCTTGTGGTCAAGGGTAAAAAACCACGAAACAACATAGCTAACACCAGTTAAACTTTTTTTATACGTCATATTTCAGCTGTTGAAACTTCTTCTTGGGTTTTGAAAACCCACATTTTGTATAAACTAAACAGCTTAAGAAAGGTGAGCTTGGACAGCTCTCTGTGTTATTAGCAGTAACACCCCCGTACCCTTCTTACTCCTTATTCCTAGTGAGATCACCCTATATAACCAAAGCAAACCTCAAAAAAAAACCCGATTGAAAGAGCACCAACAAATAAAATGTAGTAAACTAGGTTTCTTCTAAACTCAAACTGATAGGTAGCTTTAAGTAAGAGGGATATTTCCAAATCGAATAAAACAAAAAACACAAGCATTATAAAAAAACCTACACCAAATTTATTAATCTTTATATTATGCCCAATAAAACCACACTCGAATGATCTAGCCCAAACCCCTATAGAATAACCCGAAGAAATAATGTGGCTAAAAAAGTTACTCTGGTAAAAAGCAATAAAACAACTTAATAAAAGTCAAAAAAAAAAACCCCCCAACATACACTGCTAGTCTAAAGACATCCCGGGAGTAAGAATCCCGTACTTTTTTTAAGCTATAACAATTTATCGATGAAAGAACCCTCTTTAAATAATACTATATCAAAGTACCCTGCCTCTGCAGCCCTACCGACCAGTTAGCTTAGACAAGATCTTTACTCCCCAAAAATAATATTTTTAATAAACTACGTAACTGCCCCCCGCGCCTACAACCCAATTAGAGTACCTCGAAGTTAACAGCCTCACATTCTTAATTAAACTATGTAAACCCCTAAAATGCAACCATAATACCAAAGGCAAACACGGGTAGTATAATTCTCCACATAAGGTGGATAAAATAGTCAAACCGAACTCGTGGTAGCGTAGCACGAGCCCATAAAAAAAAAAATATTTTGCACGTAATCAACCCCCACCAAATAAAGCCAGTGGAAAAAAGGCTAGCCCTAAACCAACAAATAATATAGATTAATAAGTATTCGCAAGCAAACAAACAGGTAAAGTACACATTACAATACTCTGTATTAAAACCCCTAACTAAATCTCTCTCAGACTCGGCATAATCAAAGGGGGTTCGTTTTCTTTCACAGAGACTAGCCAATAACCAGAGGGGGTACAAAAAAAAATAAAATCTTAACCTTCTTTTTGCTTGACAGTCCCCAAACCTGTAAGAGCCCCACACTAAACCAAACACAACAACAAAGCACATGAGGCAAGCCTCGAAAGTAACCGAACCAAATGAAGACCGCAAAGAACCAAATAAAGAATACTTGTTATAGCTACCCCAACCGACTCTTAAGAGTCTATACCCCCTCAAACTTGTGATAACCAAGAAGGTGACTATTGACAAATTTTTTCTAGCCCCTTTAAATGAATCAAGATAAATGAAGCAGAGCAAAATAGACGAAAGAATAAGAAGGTAGGTACCTAATAACCCTAATACTCTACGAAACTGAAAATAGTTAATCTTCCTCTTAATAACCAGCTTAATTAAGTCAGCAAATCTCTGTAATAACCCAACAAAACCAACCTTATTTGGGCCCTTTCGTATCTGCATATACCTCAGCACCTTGCGCTCTCTCAAAATAAAAAAAGCTACAAAAATCATCACTAGGATGAACGACAATATAACCCCGACAATAGAGTATAATAAAACCACAATAGTATGCCAACAAAGCTTCTGAGGCACGACAAGCCCTTATTTTATAATTAAACTAATACTATGGGCTGAAGTCCGTAACAACGAAGAGACCGAAACTCCCATTGAATCCACGCAAAGGATAGGTTTTTATTAAACTACGCCGTTTCAAGAAATAATTCCACTAAGTTGATACTAGCGCGTAACGAAGAGACCGAAACTCCCATTGAATCCACGCAAAGGATAGGTTTTTATTAAACTACGCTACTTATCAGAAAACCAAAGGTCATCTCTTACGTGTAAAATAAGCATTTTTATTAAACTATTCCGATTATCAAAATTCTTTAACAGACCTCTTTTCAAAGAGCCACAGCCCAATAATGATAAATTCCAAGCAGCTAAATACAACCCACAGCATTATAACACCCCCTGAAAAATAAAGAATGTAGTATCTCCCCAATACCTTATATAAAATACCCAACGAAAACGGCACCCCCAATAGAGTTTGAATCCTCAGCAGAGTGCCCCCCATCCTGATACTCCTCTTTTCTACCTTAGATATAATGACTATAAAAATAAAGCTGTATACTAAATAGACTAATAAAAACAGTGCCGCCGACCTAATACCCAGGCTACCTAAAAATAAAATTGTTAACCTACCTGTGGACACACTACTAAGAGCTATTAAATTCTTAAACCCCCCCACTCCCCCTAAATAAGATTTAATTAAAAATAAAAAAGTTAATAAAAAAAATCCTTCGGTCACACTGGGTTTAATTACCCTTAGAAAAGGAGAAAAATACAACAATCCAATCTTCCTAAATGATCCCAAAAAATATAAAACACCTCAAGGCCTATTAACTAACACAACTATCACTCACCTGACAAATGGAAACATCCCTACCTTAATCACAAAAGATAGTAGTAAAAGCATAGCCCAAGCATCATTTAAGAATCTTGCAAAAAGAAGCCCAGATCTTACCCCCGACATTAAGATGGCACCTAATAACCCCGCATACCGTTTAACAACACCCCTAAAACTAAAAAACCCTGTCAATACAATCAGTTTAGCTGCCTCTAGCCTAATTCAAACCCCCAATAACCTGGGCCAAGATAGTCTAAGTAAGTACAATGAAGCTGCTAGTGCAAACAATTTAGGTGTCATTAATAATTAGTGATCTTCTCTAAACCCCAATATTTTGACCACTATAAACCAATGTACTACAGCGACAAAAACTTCATAAAAAAAGATTAACACTAAAAAAAAAGACAGCTCAATATTGCCCACCCTCACATTTGCTAGAGCAGCCGCACCTAACGCCCCTATGGTTATTTTCAAGAACGGCCGTATCATGAGAACTAGGGGACGAACTAAATAACTAATACTTTCTGCCAATCCTACAAAGGGAGCTATCCATAAAGGTGTGCCCGACGGTATCAAAGAAGCGACGAAGTTACTCATGCCATACTCTACACGCCCTACAAAAAGTCTCACAAATAGGGGGGCAATGATAATCACCACTAATAAAAAAAATCCCACCAGGCCGTACAAAAAGGGTGTTCGTAACAACAAAAACAGCCCAAGTACCGAAAAACAACAAACATGATATAATACCCCCAGCGGAGAACATAGACCACCAACAAACCTAAAAAGAGCACTATAACGTCTAACATTTTTCATACTTAGGGAAGACGAAACGTATTTTCTGAGTATGAGCCAGGCAGTTTTTATACTTAACTTACTCCCCTCTACTATTACAGTACCTCCAGTGCTTCAAACTAACGCTCTATTTTAAGCTAAAAAAAAGTAGCAAGAACTATCTTCCTCTGTAATCAAAACACAAAATGCCAAACACCCTACTACAAGTCTACACGAAAAAAACAAAGAGATAAGAAATCCCACAAAAGATTAACAGTGGCATCAGCAAGCCAAGAGTAGCTTTCGACCAACCAAAGCTTTCCCTTGCCGAGCAAAGAAGATAGGAAAGAATTAAAATGGGTGCTAAACCACCCGCAAATAGGTATACAAAGTAAGCTAACGAAACCCCCAATTTGCAAAAAGACCTGTTAAGGATAAATATTTCACAAAAAAAATTTATAGTCCTGGGAAAAGAAGAGGCTGTCAATAAACCACCCCTTAGTACAACCATAGCCGTTACACCCAATCGGCCACCTAATATCACCCTAAACCATTTACGTGACCCCAACAATTCGTAAAGAAACAAAAATACGACAAAAAGAAGCATTGCCGAAAACCCGTGCCCCAGACAATACAGAGGGGCCTCCTTCACGATATCTTCATTTTTCACTAACCCCACCACTCCTACTATAATGTGCCCCAGCCTAAGATAGGCGAGTCATCGCTTAGTATCAAGCTCTCTTAGGCAGGATCCTATTATAAAAACCGAATACCATAATAGTACGGCTAAGCCTGGCATAATGCCCCCCCTAGAATCGAGGACAAATCGGTAGATCCCCGCTATCCCCAGCTTCATAATAAACCCACTTAAACACACAGAAACAAAGGTTCTAGCTTCTGCGTGCACAACAGGAAGCCAGGAATGAAAGGGGGGCAATGGGACCTTTGTTGCGAATAGCACAAAAATAAACCTTCCCAATATTAACCCCATCCCCCCATTGACAGTCTCTTTGCAAGAAAACCTGGTTGACAACCCCCTTACCCCCACATAGAGAACACTCACTAAAAGAGGTAGTCTTGTAGCTCCAACATACCCTAAAAGATACCAAAACGCTAAAAAACGTTCTGAGTAAGGAGACCCCACCAAAACACAGAAAATTAAAAGTAGAATAGCTACCTCATAGGTCAGTCAAAATAGTACAATTTTATCCCTTAAAAAGCAGATAATTGAAGCTAACGAGCTGCAACAAATTAAAACCCCCTCAATTTTACTAATCCAGCGCCCCCCAAAAGAAAGAAAAAAAATGACAAATAATAAAGTTATAAAACTTAAATAAGCCCCCATATAATCCAACGTAAAATAGGGTATAAATAGCCTATCCACTTCTGAAATAGTAAACAGTATCAAAATAAGCACTAATAAACAAAGATACCTAAGTATCATAGCCGTGTTAAGGAAACCAGGGATATTACAACCTCCATTGTAGCAACTACTATGAAAACTAAGAATTGCAAAAATCACCCAACAGCAGATGACCTAAAAAAGCAAGAAACAAGCACAAAAATTTTTAACAATTCTATAAAAATTATGGTGGTAATAAAGCTAGCGCGGGTAGTCGAAAAACAACTCATTAAGATAAACAGAGTTATAAGCCAAATTCACCAACTTCTAATTCCCCCCCTAATAAGTCCACAAGCCCTTAAATAAGAATAAGCTAAAAACTCTAATAAAGCTTCTAACCTGTCTAATCAACACATACGGATCCTCGGGATGACAAGCACCTAGATAACTTAGCAACACTATCTGAGACCACACAACTCAAAACAATACTTGACGTCTTAAAAAGTAGACACAGGGTAATTTGTTAGTGGGTAATCAGAGCAAAAATAAAAATACCAAGACTAACACCAACCCCCCTATCTTAGACCTAACAGAACGTAGCATGGCATAATAAAATAAAAAATATCACTCAGGCTTGATAGATGCCGGAGTAACCAACGGGTCCGCCTGCAAGTATCTTTCTACATCCAATACAAAATCTGGCACATAAAAAATTAGCCAATAACAAATCAAATAAAGGGTGACCAAACAAAACAGATCCTTTTTACTATAATAACTGTGGAAATGTACCACATCTCTATACCCGTTTCTAACAAACAGCCTATTATTAGACCCAGCCTTATGTAGATAAAAAAGATGCACAACACTCGCCCCCACTATCACAAAAGCCAACACAATATGGGCTGCAAAAACACGAACTAATGTAACGTTCGTGACAGAAAACCCCCCAACAATGTAGCTATACAACAATTCGCCTACAATTGGAACCCTTTGCACAACCGAAGTTAACACTGTAGCAGCTCAGTATGACATCTGATGCCACGGCAATATGTAACCCAAAAAAGCCTCTACCATCATTAATAGATACAACAAAAATCCGACATTTCACACAGAAACCTTTGTATAGCTAGAGTAATATAAAGCTCGACCCATATGAGCTGAAAAAACGATAAAAATAAAACTAACCCCCCATATGTGCACATAGCGAGTAACCCATGAAAATAAACTATCATTGGTTATCTCCATTACGCAAGAAAAGCTAAGCCCAACATCTGCTACGTACAGCAAGGATAAAATTATGCCACTAATTAACTGCACTACTAAAAACCCCGACACCATAAAACCCGAGCACCAAAAATAATTTAGTGAGGCTTTTGTGGGTAGGTCTATTAAGTTTCCACGAAGTAAGGTTACCATTTCACGGTGTGCAATACACATCACTAATACCACAAATTAGTGGTTTACTTAACCTAACCATGAAACAAAGATACACTACGGTGTACACGAAGAGCCAAACATAATCAACAAAGTGTCAATACCAAACCACCAGGGTCCTGTAGTAATCCCCAAAAACATGTACCCCTACAACCAACAAGTTTAATAGACCAATCACACCAATCAAGACATGAGAAAAATGCAACCCCACTGCAGAAAAACAGCAAGCGTGGTATACCCTACTTATAATGTAAACAGGGCATTCCCTAAACTCCACCATCTGCAGCCCTATAAAGCCAAAACCCAGTAAAATAGTAGATAACAAATGAAAAACCCCCTCCTTTAGATGCATCGTGTGATGGAATGACGTAACAGTAAGTGAAGATCCTATTAAAAGAAAACAACCCAACAAAGGGATCTCCTCATATTCAGACAAGCACATCATGTCATACTCCTGAAATCAGAGACAGCCTACCAAAAGAGATCCGAATATCATAACCTCCCTTAAAATAAACATCCAAAAACTATCCACATAGTGGAGATTTACCACACTAGCAGACTCTAGCCACAAAAATAAAATACACCCCCCAACGAGGCTTAACACCAGTACAACCCCTCTTAACCGCCACAGTATCATACTGACTAAAAAAACAAAAGATAGCCAAGCTTTAACAACAGGTAATCACGTCACAAGGTTAGGCTCACGACAAACAATATAACTTCTTTTAACTAACCTCAATGAATTAACTGTTAAACAGATCTCTGCTTTGGAAAAGCAGTATAATAAATATACTATCAACTC